TAAAAATAATGAATAAAATAATAAAAAAAGTAAAGTGAATTATCGTAGATTATCGTATATATTTCATGTAGAAACATATAGAAATGATGAATAAGCCCATTTATTTACACTTTTAATTTATATTTATTATATACTTAACTTAATATATGTTTAAGTATGCATCTATGTTATATACTTTGATATACTTATATAATCTATTTAATATATTATATATATATTAGTATCTCTATATAGATTACTATTTCTACGCCCTATTAGATTTATTCCTTATTAGTATATACATAATATACTCTTATATTCTATATTCTTTAGTATTGTATATACTCACTTAAGTAGAATTCTATATATATAGTATAATTGAATATATCTTTATAACAATAACAGGATAAAATGTTAATATAACAACAAATATAACAATAAATAAGAGGTACAAATATTAAATTATTAAATCGAGGTACTCATTCTATGACAACTATCAGCAACTTACCCGCTATTTTTGTGCCTTTAGTAGGCTTAGTATTTCCGGCAATTGCAATGGTTTCTTTATCTCTTCATGTTCAAAAAAACAAGATTTTTTAGATATTATGGGATTTAATCTTATCTATTGTTTTTTCAAGACTTAGGCTTACTTGGATCATAGTACAATTCTCTATGTAGTAGAATATGGTATAATGTGTAGCTTCTTCCGAACAGAAGTTCGTATGCATAAACACGATCTATGGGAAAATGAATTATAGCTATTTGAAGATAAATCATTATCGGGATGAATTTCTGAAACGTAAAGTCAATATATCTAAATGTCTGTGGATATCTATAAGAAATCATAAAAAAAAAGATGTTATTAGTTTAGTTTATCTCTAAGCAATTGATGAATTACTCCTAAAGCTTCACATCATAATAGTGCTAGTCGATGAGGATTACTTCGGAAACAAAAAGATTAAAGTCAAATTTATTGGGGTTTATCTCCCAATTACAATAAAATGCAACTAGATCTAATATAGTATGAGTTGGCGATCAGACCGTATATGGATAGAACTTATAGCGGGGTCTCGAAAACCGAGTAATGTCTGCTGGGCTTTTATCCTTTTTTTAGGTTCATTAGGGTTTTTATTGGTTGGAACTTCTAGTTATCTTGGTAGGAATCTTATACCGTTATTTCCCTCTCAGCAAATAATTTTTTTTCCACAAGGAATCGTTATGTCTTTCTATGGAATCGCGGGTCTTTTTATTAGTTCATATTTGTGGTCCACAATTTCGTGGAATGTGGGTAGTGGTTATGATCGATTCGATATAAAAGAAGGAATAGTATGTATTTTTCGTTGGGGATTTCCTGGAAAAAATCGTCGCATCTTTCTCCGATTCCTTATGAAAGACATTCAATCCATCCGAATAGAAGTTAAAGAGGGTATTTATGCTCGTCGTGTCCTTTATATGGAAATCAGAGGCCAGGGGTCCATTCCCTTGACTCGTACCGATGAGAATTTGACTCTACGAGAAATTGAACAGAAAGCTGCTGAATTGGCCTATTTCTTGTGTGTACCAATTGAAGTATTTTGAAAAAAGGCGAATGCTTTCTTATTCTTAGCAAAAGGGAAAAAACTATAACTCAAGAATTCTCTTTCTCTTTTTTCTATAGCATAACTTAACTGAAGTTTCTGCCGAACTCTGATTAGAACAAAAAAAAGTAAACGTACACGGACCAATCCTAAAGCGAAATAGTTTTTATCCATAAATTCTTTTTTATGAGTATGTAAATCCACTTAAATCAATTCAGTAACGGAATAAGTAAGAAATCGGAATAAAGAATTTATCTTTTTTTTTTCAATATTGTGAATTTAGTAAATACAGATAGATTCTCTCTTGTAAATCATCTCTCCTTTTTTGTTAATCAACATTTTTTATCTTTTTTTGTGCTATTTAATTACCAACCGATTGGACCGCTTATAATGATAACATTTCTATCTTGTTTTGACACTCATTTTTGATCATAGCATCGCAGTATTCTTCAGAAAATTCTATCAATTATTCCGGTGGCCAGCGATCTTTTTTTTCGAAATCTTTGGATATTTTGATAAACTGGGAGTTCTTTCGTCTCGAAATTCGAATAATATTCATTATTTGAAATGGCTTTTTCGTGCATTCATCCAAAGGGGACAATTGCTTCGAATCATATATTTTGAAAGAATATTCTATAGAATATTCTAGTTTATTTATTTCTTCATTCAATTTGAAGTGGAATCTTTCTTATTCTATGTTCTGTATTTCTATATTGTTTTTCTGTATTCTTTCTAAATTCAAGGACCAACCCATTGTCATTGTACGGAATCACAAATAAAAAACGGAGAATAGGCTCATTGTAATGTAATAGAACTGATATTTGATATAAATCTTAGTATCGTATAGAGAGAGTCGACGAATGAGATGAGTTCATTTCAAAATTCACAGACGAGCAAATGGCAAAAAAGAACGCATTTATTTCCCTTTTATATCTTGCATCGATAGTATTTTTGCCTTGGTGGATCTCTCTCTCATTTAATAAAAGTCTGGAATCTTGGGTTAATAATTGGTGGAATACTAGGCCCTCCGAAATCTTTTTGAATGATATTCAAGAAAAGAATATTCTAAAAAAATTCATAGAATTAGAGGAACTCTCCCTCTTCGACGAAATTCTAAAGGAATACCCGGAAAGGCGTTTACAAAAGCTTCACATTGGGGTTTACAACGAAACGATCCAATTGATCAAGATGCACAATGAGGGTCGTATCCATACGATTTTACATTTCTCAACAAATATAATTTCTTTCGTTATTCTAAGTGTTTATTCTATTCTAAGTAATGAAGAACTTATTTTTCTTAACTCTTGTCTTCAAGAATTTCTATATAATTTAAGCGACACAATAAAAGCTTTTTCTATTCTTTTATTAACTGATTTATGTATAGGATTCCATTCGCCCCATGGTTGGGAACTAATGATTGCCTCTATCTACAAAGATTTTGGATTTGCTCAAAACGATCAAATTATATCCGGCGTTGTTTCTACTTTTCCAGTCATTTTAGATACAATTTTTAAATATTGGATTTTTCGTTATTTAAATCGTGTATCTCCGTCACTTGTAGTGATTTATCATTCAATGAATGATTGAAAAATGATCGACCGATCCAATTATAATGTTTCTTACTTTGTAACATAAGTAAAACAGTCAAAATTGTACTTATTTTTTCTACCCACCCGGGGGATTCCTTCAATATTCGAGTAAAATTATTTCATTAAATAACAGAATCATAGATAGGAAACTATACTAGTGACTTATCTAATTTTATTGTAGAAATTTTCGGGATCAATGATTGGACTATGCAAATGAGAAATACCTTTTCTTGGATAAAGGAAGAGATTATTCGATTCATTTCCGTATCGCTCATAATATATATAATAACTCGGGTGCCCATTTCAAATGCGTATCCTATTTTTGCACAGCAGAGTTATGAAAATCCACGAGAAGCGACTGGCCGTATTGTATGTGCCAATTGCCATTTAGCTAACAAGCCCGTGGATATCGAGGTTCCACAAGCTGTACTTCCTGATACTGTATTTGAAGCAGTTGTTCGAATTCCTTATGATCTGCAACTGAAACAAGTTCTTGCTAATGGTAAAAAAGGAGCCTTAAATGTGGGAGCTGTTCTAATTTTACCTGAGGGGTTTGAATTAGCCCCTCCCGATCGTATCTCGCCCGAGATTAAAGAAAAGATAAGAAATCTGTCTTTTCAGAGCTATCGCCCCACGAAAAAAAATATTCTTGTGATAGGTCCTGTTCCTGGTCAAAAATATAGTGAAATCATCTTTCCTATTCTTTCCCCAGACCCCGCTACTAAGAAAGACGTTCACTTCTTAAAATATCCCATATACGTAGGCGGGAACAGGGGAAGGGGTCAGATTTATCCCGACGGGAGCAAGAGTAACAATAATGTTTATAATGCTACAGCGGCGGGTATCGTAAGCAAAATCATACGAAAAGAAAAAGGGGGATACGAAATAACCATAGTGGATGCATCGGATGGACGTCAAGTGGTTGATATTATCCCTCCAGGACCAGAACTTCTTGTTTCAGAGGGCGAATCCATCAAATTGGATCAACCGTTAACGAGTAATCCTAACGTGGGTGGATTTGGTCAGGGGGATGCGGAAATAGTACTTCAAGATCCATTACGTGTACAAGGCCTTTTGCTCTTCTTGGCATCTATTATTTTGGCACAAATCTTTTTGGTTCTTAAAAAGAAACAGTTTGAGAAGGTTCAATTGTCTGAAATGAATTTCTAGTTTATCAAGTTCTAAAAAAAACCAAATTTTTGTTGGAAATTGTGTTATCTAATTCTGTATGATCAAAAAAAACTTATGAAAAGCCTTTTGCTTCTTTATATTCTTTTTCTATCAGATTTTGGGAATTACTTGTACCGCATTATTAGTCATAGTATGTATGCTGTGAAGAAGACTATTTGACTTTACTTAACTCTTCTTTATTCCTTTGTTTTTTCAATAAAAAAAATGGAAATAAAATGGAAGCGGTATGATTATGTTACTATTGTCAGATTTAAATGCCATAGAATGAATCAATCGTTTTCTATTCTAATAGAATAAAAGTTAACTAAATACGAAACATAAGATAAATAATCGGAGAATATAAACCAAAGTATAAAAAAGATGAATGAGAGGAAAAAAGAATTCGATTCTAAGAGGGATTATTTGTCTTCCTAGTCTTTGACACAAGAAAAGGTATTTTCCACAACCCTTTACTTGTGTCGAAATAATAATAATTCTTGATCTCGTTCGTGAAAGATTCCTATTTGTAGTTTCCATTTTTTTCGAGTTTTATCAGAAACCTTTTTTAGATTTATTACATAAATCATAAATAAAGTAGTAATGGTGGACAAACAAAAAATATAGGAAAATTTATTGAACAAATAGAACTTCTTCAATAAACTTATAAACTTATAAAAATAGAAGT